TCCAGTGCCCAACTACCGACTCCTCCCGGAATTGCGTTATCGGAGCCGAGCCAGGAATGGCCGTTAGTGGACACCCACCTTCACCGGTTAGAGAGGCCCTCTTTAATACATTAAGAGAAGATGTTCACAGGGGCCAGAAAGACTCGGTCATAGGAACTTAGACCACCTACGCGCTGGTGAAAACCACCTCGACCGGATCAGAGTAAACAACAATGTCGAATCAGGCCGCCCCTTGCCTTGAAAGAATTCACACGCGGCCACCAGCTTTCCCAAAATAAGGGGGGATCTGCTGCTTACTGCTCACGGAAACATCCGACCTATACTATACTATAAGTCGTCCGCCTATTTTTCTGATCTCCTTTCCTTCTATTAATCAGATTTTTGGCTTTGACCCATTCAAGGTGAAAAATGGGGTTGATGGTGTTGGCTAAAAAAGAGGGAGAGAGGAGAGCCTTGGGGTACGCTCACTTCTGCATTTTTGTTTAGGTTCTCGAGATTCTCAATCGCTTTTTTTAGTGGGGAGGAATAGTGCGTGAATGACGATTCTCAGACGAGGGAATCGTTCCTCTCTAAATAAAAAGAAGCTAGTTCTATTGATAGAGCTTTCACGTCTGCGCATATAAGACTTTTTTTTCCCTTCCATTCCGTTCTTACCATATCATGGGCAGTTGGGTTGGAATCCGTGTGATGGTTCGAAAGTGCTTTCAAATATTCTTCGCATCCCCAGAGAGATACATTGTTTCCATTGTGACTTGGTCGTCAAAAGGGGCACTACTAGTGTTGTGTACTTTTCATTGGAGCACACCTTTCGCTAGGAAGGGATCAGTTACGAGTACGAAATGCTTTTCACATACAAGTCGGATAGCGCGATAAGGCAGTTACACTCCTCCGCCTGGCATTCCAGTTCAAATACTAGTGAGGTAGACAACCTCATGTCATGCGTGAAAATAGTAAGGACCTTGCCTACGGGCTCATTGGGACACTCAAGTACGAAGGAATTCTCCACTTAATTAAGGAAGGTTTCAGAGACAGAGGATCAAAGCAATGGAAAAGCAAGGGAACGAGGCGACCGGAGGGAGGGTTTGGTATGGTAGTGAGACCAATAGGGAAACATAATAAATAGGGAGTATGTGAAAGATCCATTGACACACGAAGGTAGAAGTCAGGTGTGTATTACATAGCATAGCTACTGAATTCGCAAAGACTCCTTCCTCTTTTAAGTTAAGTGAGGAACTCGCCTGAGGGAAAGGGACTGCGACCTTCAACTCCCAAGATATATCATATAATATAGCATGTTGCCCTGAAGAAGGATTGGAGTTATTTTCCTTCGGTCCATAAACGCAAGAATCGCGAGACGGCAGACATCGGCCGATGAGGCTAGTAGGGCCCTAGTCCTGTAACCATTTAGAAGGGGCAATGAGAATTCCTAACTGAGAAGTCACCACGAGCATAACAATCTTATTGGAACTTGAAAGAGAAGTGAATTTGTGAATGCCTAACTGAACGTTCAAGATTGGATTCAGAAGCTGAGGCGACCGGAAGGGAGGCGAGCGAAGTGAGGCCACTTTATAGTCCCTCTGCCAAAGAATTTCATAGAGATAAACGGTTCAGCTCCCTTCTAAGCCTTTAGAGGATTAGAGGAATCATCGATGAAAGTGTTACTTACTTACTTACGAAGATCGACTGGATAACCTTCTACTGACAGAGTGGTGGGTGCTACTGTCTTATCTTATCCCTTCTTCTTTTACCCCGGCCCGGGGCTGGTCATTCAGTTCAGTCAAGTTCATATGCTTTCCAACGTGGGAGTAAAGGGAGTTGGTAGCATTCCCCTGGCTTTCCATTTCCAATAAGTCTGGGATAAACTAGAAGACTAACTCCTTCCCCTCCTAGGGCTTCAGCAAGGTGTCTATTCTGAGGCTTAGGAGAATGAAGCAGCCCCGGGTGTGAGTGAACTCCCCTCTACTTCCAGGCAAGAGGACTAAACCTAAAGTATCTTCTCTTCTCCGGTTCTAGCTTACGTTTGAGTTTCCTCTGACTACAAGGTAATTTATCAGCTGGAGCAGAAGTGGACGAACAACACCTCCTTTCCTTGCATTAGCGCCCGCTTTTCCACATCCACTTCAGGGAGAGAGCAAGTATAAATCATAGCTTTAGGCTTTCGAGCCTTTCTTCCTAGGACAGAATTACTTGAACTTGAGCGGTTGTCTGGAACTGATGCTACACCTTGGGGCTGCAGTCCCTTCTTCTTAGCACGGATGTCCCTCTTCAATCCCCTGCTCCTACCATTGAAACAGCTAGGGGCTAGTAAGTCCTGCCAATATCAGGGAAAGAATAGCTCCCGAAGGGCTTCCTTCTTTATCTAAGCGACTAATAGGCTTGGGTGGCTAGGGCACATGCTATCGAGGTTACACGCCTGGTCCCGAAACCACATCTGGCAGATGCGATTCCTGGATGTAGTTGGATGTGATTATCGGTGAAAGCATAGAAGGATCTCCTGTCAATAGTCACAGGGAATTACACTATAGCTTTAGGACCTGACCTGTAATAGGTGGTGTAAATGTCCTTATTTATTATAGGATGAAGATGATTCACTCACCAAGAAGACCGTCTACTCGAGCAGTAAGAGTTGATTCAATTGCCAACAGAAGACCGTCTGCGACAACAAGACCATCAGCAGCAGATGATTGAACAGCGGATGCGTTGAGGAGATCAGCCCTAATTGAAGACCCGATACTCTCAACCAAGAACTTCTATATATAACACCAACCGCGGAACAGGAGCATGCGTTACACACGTCGTCAGCTAGCGGACGCAAGCAGAGTGGGACCTTCTCCGATAGTCTCTTTCATCATAATATTGAAAGCTTCCCCGCCCGATGCTTTGTTAATGTCAGAGTTGATATCAAGATGAAAGGGAAAGACAATAAGAAAGATTCAAGATAAAGACTAGAAGAAGGGGCTTTCTTAGAAGAATTCCCACTTGGACTGGTAGTGAGAACCCGATCTCCAGAAGCTAATTGGCAAGGTTCGACTTGACCGGAGCGGATCGCAACTCAAGCACAACTAGAGTTCACTCACCCACGTGCCCAATACTTGATGTGATGACTCTAGCCCCATGTCGGCTTCATTGACGAGTCATGATGCTGCGATATAGGATCAAAATCGACTTTCATTTCACTTAACTCATCAAAGCAAGGAGTGGCTACTAGATAGACAATTAGTTCCGAGACTAAGAGATTGGGCTATCGGCCGGTATCAGTTGAAGTCAACAAAGAAGGAAAGCCTTCCCCCAATCCAACATTTTCAGGTGAAAAGAAGATAGATGACTGAGAGTCACGGGATTTTGAAAGCGCCGCATCTAGCTCAGCAGCTTCTTCAAAAGAGATGACGGATACAGAGCGGTTACCACTTGTAGGCTCATTCACCAACTAGGCCATGAGTTTGCTTTAACGAGTGCACGAGCAGAAGCGGAGACAGAGTTGTCCCCCGATCTGAGATATTAGCGAGATTAGCTACACGCCACTTAACCTAAAGAAAGGTCGACCTGAGAAAGCCCTTTTTAAGCTGATAGGAGAACTTCACTTACTAAATTTCTTGAGTAGCGAGAATCTTTCCTCAGAGGCACGGAAAGGGTCCAAGCCATAGGAAAGACAGCAACTTGAGTGCGGAGAAGGGGAAAGGGCGCTCGAAGCAAAAGGAACGAAAAGCACACCATATAGGTCAGCGGCATCAGCAGTTGAAGAAGTTGACGGCCGGATTCAAGCAAAAAATGGGATAACCTGAGAAGGAGAGGTCTCCTTTCTATATGAAAGACGAAGATCTGGCTTTGAAGCCTCCTTGAGTCCGGCTTAGCTTCAGGTACGAGTCAAGAACAGAAGAAGGGGATCGCCACAATCAAGAAGCAAGCTAAAAGCTGTTGTTTAGATGACTTTATGTTATGAAAGAACCCAGAAAAAAAGTAATTATTGGAGTTTAAGCCCAGTAGAGGCTTTCTTAGCGAAAAAAGTATATTCATGGATGGATTAGGGGAAAGAGTCTTCACCTTACTTTCAAGTGTCAATCATTTTTATTGAACTTTCTTTCAGGCTAGCTCTGGGCAGGGCGCATACACACGAACCCACTTTGAGTCGGATCCGAGCTCCAGTAGACAGCGAGACAGCCATTGTGGTAAACGGGAGCAAAGCAAGGGAAAGAGAGGTGAGTGACGCCAAGGGGAATTCCAGCACGAAAGCAAGTGTTGTTATCACACGTCCGTCCTGTCTGATTGATTCACCTTCGATTATTCAATCAAGGAAGCAGAGTCAACGGCCTTTGAAGAAAGATGACTTATATTTTAAGATATTGAGTTGGACAGTCAAAAAGCCCAAAGGCCAAAAAGAAGAGCAAAAACAGAGGAGATGTCTTCCTCATAGGCCATTGACTATCTATCCCCGGAGTCTTTCTCTCCGTCAAAGGGACTCTCTCTTTCTTGAACAAGCACGGCGCTATCAGGACAAAATCCTAGCAGAAGCAGAAAAAGAGGAAGAGAAAGAGGAGCGAACAGCCACTATCACATCGTTAGATGAGCTTCAGTTGCGCCCCTTTGTGAACGAGGGGATCGAAAGGCCAGCCAAAGGAAGTACGGCTGAGTTTCAAGACTACGAGACTAAGAGTTGGGACTAGCCGCATGTCATCTTTCTCAGAGTCTGAGCCTGACACCTCTATTATTACATCAAACAACAATTGAATTGGGATCAAAGAATTAAGGGATTGGATTTGTCCCCGTCTGTCTTGTGTTCAACGAAGGAAAGCGCCCTTCCTTCTTCAGCTTGAAAGACATCTCAGGAAAGAGCTACTTCAACTGAAGAAATTTCTTTAGTAGCGAGAACCCTTCCTACTCGAGAATAAGGTCAGGAAGTGAAGCGTTTTTTCAGTTTTTCTTTAAAAATATAGTAAGTGTTATGCGGGGGTGGGGATTCAGACCGATGAGGGACGTAGGAATTGCCCTTAACTGTCCGGAAG